TTCGTTAGAATAGCTTCCATCGAGTCTCTGCACCTATCCTTTTTTATTTTCGCTTTCTGAACCTTTGCTTGTTTTCGGAAAACGTGATTTGGCTCAGGATTGCCCATTTTTATTAATTCCAGGGTTTCTCTGAATTTGAAAGTTATCACTTAGTAAGTTTCCATACCAAGGCTCAATCCAATTAAGTCCGTAGCGTCTACCGATTTCGCCATATCCCCCTTTTGAGATGAAAATCTCATTGTGATCCCGTCCCTTTTTTCTTTCATTTATACCGGAACCGTTCAATTCATTAGATAGATGCCTGTCTCGAAAAAGTGTTTTCTCCTCTTTGTGATTTCTTGTGTATCTTCTTTCATCTTCTATAGGAGGCTCGTATTCGGTCCAATCAAAAACGATTTTATCATTTCTGTATCCGCAATTCAATATAGGTGGATACATACCCTATACATCTGTCTCTCTTCCACTCATTTACCCATGAAATTGAAAATACTTGAACGGTCGATAATTTATTTATATTATTTTATAAAATAAATATAAATAAATGAAAATAATAAAAAAATTGAAATTATATATCGCTAGATTAATCTTATGTTCTATAATATTTAACAGTTATTATTATTTGAAATATTATTATTTGAAATTAGAATTATTCTATTGTTTATGTTTAATTTATTAATATATTATTAATTAATTTAATATTAATAATTTAATATTAATTAATAATAATAATTAAAATAATAATAATAATTAAAATAATAATAATGAATTTCATATTTAATATGAATTATGTTATAAATAGCGAATATGAATAGCCAAGAATGAAAATAGTTAATAGCAAAGATTCTAAGAGTTTATTGAATTCCTCTGCATGTCGAATTTATGTTATGTGAGCCTGCTTAGCTCAGAGGTTAGAGCATCGCATTTGTAATGCGATGGTCATCGGTTCGATTCCGATAGTCGGCTTTTCTCTATTTATTTTCTTTTTTACATGATTGATAATGCATCTTTGAAATCAAAGTGAAAAAAAAATGTATTCTTCTTTTCGCAAAAGCCATTGATTATAGGATAGGATAGGAATTTCCAACTATCTCACGAACAGAATCCTTTTCCTTTTCTATATATAGAAAACCGGAAACTGGATATTTATTCAACTCATCTCATTATTCTTTAATTAATATTAATAATAGAATAATACTTCAGTAAATTTTGCTTTATTTAGAATTTAGTTCATTTTTAGTTTAGATTTATTCTGTAGAATGAAATTTCATCAATAAGAATTAATTAATTATAAATAAGGAGTCTTTATGTCGCGTTACCGAGGTCCTCGTTTCAAAAAAATACGTCGCCTGGGGGCTTTACCAGGGCTAACTAATAAAAGGCCCCGAGCTGGAAGTGATCTTAGAAACCAATCGCGTTCTGGGAAAAAATCCCAATATCGTATTCGCCTAGAAGAAAAACAAAAATTGCGTTTTCATTATGGTCTTACAGAACGACAATTACTTAAATACGTTCGTCTCGCCGGAAAGGCAAAGGGGTCAACAGGTCAGGTTTTACTACAATTACTTGAAATGCGTCTGGATAACATCCTTTTTCGGTTGGGTATGGCCCCGACTATTCCGGGAGCTCGCCAATTAGTTAACCATAGACATATTTTAGTCAACGGTCGTATAGTAGATATACCAAGTTATCGCTGCAAACCCCGAGATACTATTGCGGCGAGAGATGAACAAAAATCTAGAGCTCTAATTCAAAATTCTCTCGATTCATCCCCTCAGGAGGAATTGCCAAACCATTTGACTCTTCAACCATTCCAATATAAAGGATTAGTCAATCAAATAATAGATAGTAAATGGGTCGGTTTGAAAATAAATGAATTGCTGGTTGTAGAATATTATTCTCGTCAGACTTAAACCTAACAAAAAGAAAATAAAGACTAATATAACCTATTTTCCTCCCTTTCGGCGAAGTAAATTAACCTAAGGTTAAGATAAATTAAGGGTTTGCTCCGGATTTTTCTTCCATTTAGGTGTCATAGACCGAGAGGGATATTTTCATTCCTTGTCTACTCGTTTCTTTAACAGTATTTTCCGTACCACAGCCATTAGGAATAGAGAATCCATATCAAAGAAAGGTCTAACTGTTGGAATAGTCATATATTGCTATTTGATCTATATCTATTGATCTATTGTGGTTAGTAAGATCGGTAAATTAGGTGAAGGTAAGGAAAGAGAGGGATTCGAACCCTCGGTAAGCAAAAGCCTACATAGCAGTTCCAGTGCTACGCCTTCAACCACTCGACCATCTCTCCTACATAATGATTATGACCTAAAAACCGAAAATCGAGTGAATAATTCATTATTCATATTAGAATTAGATTATTGGGTAGGTACAACCAATCAATTCTAAATAGAAAGCGATAAAAATAGAAAATTGTTTTCTTATAAAAACTGTTAAAAAAATTCTATTCATGTTTGCAAAAACAATGTTATCTTCTTTTTCTGATTATCTATTTAATCTATTTATACTATACCGACCGCATTAAATCAATAAATTAGAAACCGACCGCATTAAATCAATAAATTAGAAATTCTAACGAATCGACTGAGCTAGGGTTCTATATTTTATAGACTATGGTTAATGGATATCTTTAGATCATGATTCTATTTAGACTACGATTCCATACCAGAAGAATTCTCAAATTGCTTTTTAGGCCTGTTATCAACAAAAATCCTTATCCCATCTATCTATTAAAAATACAAATTGATAAACAATTTTTTTATAGTTGATTGTCTAGTGATATCCGCTAAGTACACAAAAAAAATGGGCCCATTTTCATCATACAATGATTACTCGATTCGATCCTTTTTCTTCTTTGTATCATAATTCAATCAACTTAGGTTTTTCTAAGCTGTAACTTCAATCAAATAAGAATAGTTTCTTTCGTTGATAGACTATTCCAGTAAGATGGAATCCAATGCGGTTCCCAATATTTATTTCTTAATTCTTATCAATCAATTCCTGTTCCTGTAATGTAAAAAAGAACAATTTTTTTAATATTGGGCCATATTTTTTAATGATAATGAATCTATTTTTATGTTATTTCGTACTGTAAAATTCTTTTCCTTGTGGGATCATTTTCCCCCGAGAAGTAATGAGAACAATGATAGAATGGATTGCTACCTATGTCTAGATCGCGGATAAATGGAAATTTTATTGATAAAACCTTTTCGATTGTAGCCGATATATTATTACGAATAATTCCGACAACTTCAGGAGAAAAAGAGGCATTTACTTATTACAGAGATGGTGCGATTTGACTTTTTTTTGACTCTCGGTTTTACGAGAAATACACATGATTCGTGATCGGGAAAAAAAGAAAAAAATCTACGCTTGTAGAAGGTAAAGTTTGGAAATAGAACAATTCCTTCTGTCGTGTATCCTCGATTAATGCAGCCTCAGATGCTATGTTTCAATTCTCGATTCTAGTATTGAGCGAAAGGTTATACCTATAGGTTCGGTATTACGGGTCAATCCTAACCAATAGGTAGCAGAGGGGAAGAAGCACTACACCTAGAAATTAACAACACGAAAACTTTGTTATATTATAAATTATCCCCTTCTTTAGCAAGCTTGGGACTAAAAGAATGGTTGGGACAACAAACATCCATCTCGTTTGTATTTTGGATACCCGTATAACCATCGAAGGCTGTTGAAGTGACTAATTCCTGGACATTGGGAAGCGTTGAGAACAAAGAAATTGTTGGAGTTATCTTTTCTCTCTAGTAACAATACGTTTGATGTTAAGAAAAGATCTCTTGCAGGAAGGTTGGCTAGAGATTTCTTGTAAAAACACTAGCCCTACTTAGTTCATAATGAGAAGATTTTCATCTTCTTTATCATTTTATCATTATGCACATAAGGGAGGAGCCGTATGAGATGAAAATCTCATGTACGGTTCTGTAACGGAGATTCTGTGAATTGAATGACGACCGTAACGGATGTCAGCTCAATCCGAAGGGAATTATGCGGAAGCTTTACAGAATTATTATGAAGCTATGCGACTAGAAATTGATCCCTATGACCGAAGTTATATACTCTATAACATAGGACTTATCCACACAAGTAACGGAGAACACACGAAAGCTTTGGAATATTATTTTCGAGCGCTCGAACGAAACCCATTCTTACCACAAGCTTTTAATAATATGGCCGTGATCTGTCATTACGTGCGACTATCTCCACTATAGAAATAAAAAGTAAATAAAGATCAAATTCACTAGTAAATACTAGAAAAAGGGCTTTCTACATATGCATTGTCTAAAACAACGATTTTTATCAGCTGTAGAAAAGAAAGAAACTTCATAGAAGTTGAAATATGAAGAAATAGATATGCCTAGCTGTTTTATTCTATGGGTAAAGGATCTAATTGATAGAGTAAGCACCGTAAAGATCAATTAGTAAGGTTTTGCGCCGATACAAAAATAACTGCTTACTTATGTCATGATGTGAGACAAATGTTAGGAATCCACTTATGTAATAGAGTTGATCCACTAAGATATTGAGCAGCGGTGTAGGATCAGATCCCAAAGATAGTAAGTCTTTCCTTTCGAAAGTCTTTTTCAAAAATTCTATATAAATTTCTATATGATATGAAACTGAGATAGTTACCTTTCAGAAAATTCTAATGATAGGCAAAATGTCTATGTTTTATTTTTCTGAAGGTGGGAGAAAAGATAAAACTAAAATAAACCGGATTTTTAATCCAAACTTAAGATTTAAGTTTGAAACTCATTTTATTAACTTCTTTTCATTAACCCGAAAAATGGGATAGATCTACGAGAAATCTTATTCAGTTAGATATGGTAGATTCAAATGGAATAAAAAAAGAGTTGACTGCCGAGCCGTATGAGCTAGGAAACTCTCAAGTACGGTTCTAAGGGAAGGAATTAACCCACCTATTCCGACCGGGGAGAACAGGCCATTCAACAGGGGGATTCTGA